TCTATGTAAAATTCCCTCCAAAAATAAAATAGAGGGGAAGATACCAAAGCAGTCTTGTATCAGACTGGCTGTCTTCTTGTAGTTGGATCCCCAAGTTTTTGGAATGCTCCAAACTCTACTTGAGCATCCAAATCTGGGTCAATACCAGCAAAAACATCTCTGAACAAGGTTCTAGCACCATGCCAAATGTGTCCGAAGAAGAAGAGCAAAGCAAACGAAGCATGCCCAAAAGTAAACCAACCCCTTGGACTGCTACGAAAAACACCATCGGATTTCAAAGTCGCACGATCTAATTCAAAAATTTCACCCAATTGAGCGCGTCTAGCATATTTTTTCACAGTAGCAGGATCACTATAACTGACTCCATTGAGTTCACCGCCGTAGAACTCAACGGTTACACCTACTTGTTCAACACTATATTTCGATTCTGCCCTTCTAAAAGGAACATCAGCTCTAACAATTCCATCGCCGTCTACCAAAACGACTGGAAATGTTTCAAAAAAAGTAGGCATACGACGTACAAAAAGCTCACGGCCTTCTTTATCTCTAAAGATAGGGTGTCCTAACCATCCAACCGCTATTCCATCTCCGTTATCCATTGAGCCTGCCCTGAATAATCCTCCTTTTGCCGGATTATTGCCGATATAATCATAAAAAGCTAATTTTTCAGGAATTTTAGACCAGGCTTCTGATAAACTTTGATTTTCGGCTAGCCCAGCGCTAATTCTTCGATATATCTCTTGCTGGAAGTAACCCTGATCCCATTGATAGCGAGTCGGGCCAAATAATTCGATGGGGGTAGTTGCTGAACCATACCACATAGTTCCAGCAACAACAAAAGCTGCAAAAAAGACAGCTGCGATACTACTGGAAAGTACGGTTTCAATATTTCCCATACGCAATCCTTTGTATAGACGTTGTGGCGGTCGGACGCTAAGATGGAATAAACCCGCTAATATGCCCAATGTACCTGCTGCAATATGATGAGAAGCTATTCCTCCCGGAACAAAAGGATCAAACCCTTCCACGCCCCACGACGGATTTACAGGTTGTACTTTTCCCGTTAGTCCATAAGGATCGGACACCCATATTCCGGGACCATACAAGCCTGTTACATGAAATGCACCAAAACCAAAGCAAGCCACCCCGGAGAGAAATAAATGAATTCCAAAGATCTTGGGCAAATCCAAAGAAGGTTTTCCTGTCCGTTCATCACAAAATATTTCTAGATCCCAATAGACCCAATGCCAGATAGCTGCCAAAAAGCATAAGCCAGAAAACACAATATGTGCCCCAGCTACACCTTCGTAACTCCAAATTCCCGGATTCGTTACAGTCCCCCCTGTGATACTCCAACCTCCCCATGAATTGGTTATTCCTAACCGAGTCATGAAGGGAATAACGAACATACCCTGTCTCCACATTGGATCAAGAACAGGGTCAGAAGGATCAAAAACTGCTAATTCATACAGAGCCATCGAGCCCGCCCAACCAGCAACCAGAGCTGTATGCATTATATGAACGGAAAGCAACCGGCCGGGATCATTCAATACAACGGTATGAACACGATACCAAGGCAAACCCATGGAAAATACCCCTTTATCAAAGAAAAATAGACACTACGTAACTTTATTGCATTGAAAAAAACTATACTATGACTATCCTATGGACCTCCCTTGTTCGGTGGATTATTTCCTAAGAAGGGCTAGGTTACTATTTATTCTATTCTGTTTGTAATAATGGAATAATTCTGTTCGTAGGAACAAAGAGAAGCAGATTTATTCTATACTCGATAAGTACCAATACGCAATGGGGGGTTGGTACCATTTTCTATGAGTAAATGTTTATCATTAGAAGGACTTATTCGTAAAAATTTTCCTTTATTTATTTTGTCTTTCTTTCTAAATTTTTCTAATTTATGGATAAAATAAATATGATAAAGCCAATATTATAAAGACAATAAAACCATATTGTTACGTTTCCACATCAAAGTGAAATATAGTATTTAGTTCTTTTTTCTTTCAATTCATGCCTATTGGTGTTCCAAAAGTACCTTTCCGCAGTCCTGGAGAGGAAGATGCATCTTGGGTTGACGTATAGTGCGACTTGTCAGATATATTGGGTCATATGGGATTTCCCCGTTCTCTCCCCCGATCGAGATATCCTCTGTTTCGCCCAAGAAAGAGAAATTGAATCATCAAAAAATTGGAGCGTGAAGTGCAATTAGATGCATTCTTTGGGGAGATTCATAGTACTATTATCAATTAGAATAATTTATGGTTGGCTTTGGTTGGACTAAAAAATGAAGTATCCAGGCTCCGTTTAGAAAAAACCCAATTGGTAATATATCTATGATTACTACATGTATCATAAATGATTGCTGTTTGTTATTTGTAAAGTCATAACAAAAAGAAATGGTGATGGGAAGATTTGTCCTATATGTGCAAATCCAAATCGGGCAGATCTTTACCCGGAGTAGAGCATAGACCTAAAAAGATGA